AAACTCAATGGAATTCATAACTGTCTCAATGTTTTGTTTAATTGTCTAAATATTCAAGAATTAAGACCATTCTAATGCTCCCTTCCGCCATGCATAAACTAAACCAACAATTAGGATAAGGACGAAGATGAAAGCTTCTATAAATACGGATACCCCCAATACATCAAAACTCATTGCCCATGGGTAAAGAAAGACTGTTTCAACATCAAAAACAACAAAAACTAGAGCAAACATATAATAACGGATTTGAAATTGTAACCAAGCATCGCCCATCGGTTCTATCCCAGATTCATAACTAGAAAGTTTTTCTGGCCCTTTTCTAATTGGAGCTAAAATTCCAGAAATCAGAAATGCCAAAATAGGAATAAAGATCGATATTATTAGAAATGTCCAAAAAATATCATATTCATAAAGCAAAAACATAAATGTACTCCTATGAATGTGAAAAATATACCGGATTCTTATTAATTCTTAGTCGATTTGAATTGAAATTTTCAAATTATTAGATTAATGAAAATTAATCTAATCTAAATACTAAATAGAAATGCTTTTTATTTTATTAAATTTACATTATTTCGGATCAAATTCATACTAGTATCTGAGTATACTAATAGAAATATTATTCTATCCAATATTAATCTATTCAAATAGAAATTGATTCATTTTTAATAATACTAATTAACTAAAAATATAGTATATTTAAACAAGTAATATTACAAGTATGGAGTATTTAGTATTCCATATACTATTAATATAATTAATATTATATAGTACTAAATACTATATAGTACTATATCAAATAAATCTAGTATTATATCTAGTATTATATAGTATAGATAGTATCTACTATCTATAAATCTGAGTAGTATAGGTAGCAATATTAGGGCTATACGGACTCGAACCGTAGACCTTCTCGGTAAAACAGATCAAACTATTATTATCAAAATGATTTGAATTGTTTTAAAAACCCAACGTGCATTTTTTTTTGCATTGGGCTTTTTCATTAACTGATAGAAATATCAATTAGTCTACCATCTTTTTTCTTTACACAAAGAAAAAGGAAATGATTCCCTGTGCTCTGATTTATTTTTTTTTAGATTTTAATCTAAGAGCACTACCAAAGTTTTTCAAAGAAGAAGGTTATCCTGACGTAGGTCTGCTTTTGGCCTAGATCAACTAAAGTTAAATGGACTCTCTATCAACCCACTTAAATAAAAATATCAAATAGGAAATGAAACTTCATACACCTTAAAGTTCATAAGATAGGAAGAAAAGAGAATTTTTTTGAGGTCCCTAGACTCATTTGCCTAGCATTGAATAGATTAAGTATTCACCTTATCAATATCTCAAATCCATTATGGATTTTATTTGACGTCTAAATCCTTTGTCAGGCTATTGTTCTCTTATTTTATTCCTGGAGTAAGACATGGATTTCTCAATAAGATCAACTCTTTTAATTACATGATGGACTCCTATGAAAAAAAAACATTGGCGCGTGTGTAAACGAGGTGCTCTACCAACTGAGCTATAGCCCTTGTGCTTTTGATACATATTTTATTCGATAAATAAATTCTTGTCAAGATTAATATTACATGATCGAATCTCTTTGATTGATAGTGCGTTGGTATTGTTTATAAGTAATATAACATTTATAATCCATTGATCTGATAGATGGGTACTTTTTTTATTTAGGATGATAAACGACCTACTTAACTCAGTGGTTAGAGTATTGCTTTCATACGGCAGGAGTCATTGGTTCAAATCCAATAGTAGGTAAGGTATAGATAGAACGTATTAGATACCATTGATTCCGGTATCTAATAAGTTTTTCTACTCATCTTTTTTTATTGTAATTTTCTATCTTTTTCTATTTTTAATTATTTTGCTGGACCAACTTGTTACGAGATCCTATTGATAGCCTCTACTCGTGTCCTAGCTCGTCGGAGAGCTAGATTTGCCTCAATTTTTTGTCTTTTCCCTTCAGCCTTATTCAAGTTAGCTTCTGCTATTTTTAGAGTTTGTTGTGCTTCTTGTGGATCAATGTCAATACTCTTTTCCGCATCATTTACTAAAATAGTGATCTCATTATTGCCTATTCTAGCAAAACCGCCCATCAGAGCCATCGTTACCCATTGTCGGTTGTTATTGTTAAGGCGTATTTTCAAAATACCTATATCTAAAGCTGTGGCAATAGGCGCATGATTTTTTAATACCCCAATTTGTCCACTATTAGTAGATAAAATAATTTCCTTCACTTCTGAATCCCAAACAGTTCGATTGGGGGTTAGTACACAAAGATTTAAAGTCATTTCTTGAATTTGTTCTCCATTTACAAGTTCGCAGCCTTCGCAGTAGCTTCATCGATATTACCCACCAAATAAAAGGCTTGTTCAGGAAGACTATCTAATTCTCCAGAAAGAATCAATTTAAACCCTCTAATTGTTTCTGCTAGACCAACATATTTCCCTGGGGAACCTGTAAATACTTCTGCTACGAAAAA